TCCTATTTTTTCATTACCCTATACTAATTAAATGAGATTTCTCAGAGATATATCCATATCCCATTTTTTTTTCTCGAGTTAACCAAAAGAAAGAGGTTAATTACATGAGTTTCAAACTTTAATTTTTATTAATAATAAGTTTTATCTTTTCTCCCACCTTCAGAAAAATAAAGCATAAGCATTTTCACTATTATTCTAATTTTCTGAAAGGTAACTATCTCGGTTTCATATATAAATTTATATAGAATCTTTGAAAAAGGCCTTCCTTCATAAGAAGGAAAAGACTTACCATCTTTGGGATCTGATGCTACACCGCTGCTCAATACCTTAGGGGATCGACTCTATTACATAAGTGGATTCCTAACTTTTATCTCATATCATGACATAAGTAAGCAGTTCTTATTGTATCGGACCAAAACCTCGCGAATTGATCTTTACGGCGCTTCCTCTATCAATTAGATCCTTTATCCATAGAATAAAGTATCTAGGCATACCTATTTCTTCATATTCATATTTCGACTTTTATGAAGTTTATTTCTTTGCTACAGCTGATAAAAATCGTTGTTTTGAACGATACATATGTAGAAAGCCTACTCTTTTTTCTAGTATTTATTAACGTTAACGGATTTTTTCTTTCTTTCCTTTTTTTATTTCTATAGTGGAGATAGTCGCACGTAATGACAGATCACGGCCATATTATTAAAAGCTTGTGGTAAGAATGGGTTTCGCTCCAGGGCCCGAAAATAATATTCCAAAGCTTTCGTATGTTCCCCGTTACTTGTGTGGATAAGGCCTATGTTATAGAGTATATAACTTCGATCATAAGGATCAATTTCTAGTCGCATAGCTTCATAATAATTCTGTAAAGCTTCCGCATAATTTCCTTCGGATTGAGCCGACATCCGTTACGGTCGTCATTCGATTCAAAGAATCTCCGTTTCAGAACCGTACATGAGATTTTCATCTCATACGGCTCCTCCTTTATGTGCATAATGATAATAATACATGGAATCAAAAAGACTAAAATATTCTCATTATAAACTAAGCGGGGCTGGTGTTTTTACAAGAAATCTCTAGCCAACCTTCTTGTAAAAGATCTTTCCTTAACATCAAGCATGTTGGTATTAGATAAAAAAAGTTACTCCAACAATTTCTTTGTCTTCAACGCCCTTAAATTTGCAGGAATTAGTCACTTCAACAGTCTTCGATGGTTATACGGGTATCCAAAATACGAACGAGATGGATGTTTGTTGTCCCAACCATTGTTAGTCCCGATCCTGATAAGGAAAAGGGATAATTTATAACAAAGTTTTCGTGTGTTGATTCCTAGGAGTAGTGCTTCTTCCCCTATGCCCCCTATTGGTACTAGTGGAGTAGGGTTGACCTAACCCATAGGTGTATAACCTTTCGCTCAATACTCTAGAATCGACAATTGAAGCATCTGAGGCTGCATTAATCGGGGATACACGACAGAAGGGGTTGTTTTATTTACAAACTTCACCTTCAACAAGCGTAGATTTATCAACAAGCGTAGATTTATTTCAATAATTTTTTTCTTCCTATCCCGAATAATGTTGTCTTTCTCTTAAGACTGAGAGCGGTAAAAAATTTAATATATAAAAAAAAAAAAATAAATAAAAAAATAATCAAATCGCACCATCTCTGTAATAGGTGAATGCCTCTTTTTCTCCCGAAGTTGTCGGAATTATTCGTAATAAGATATTGGCTACAATTGAAAAGGTTTTATCAATAAAATTTCCATTTATCCCAGATCTAGACATAGGTGTATTAATCCATTCTATAATTTATTTTAATTTCCTTTCGTGAGAAAATGATCCCACAAACAAAGGAATTGTGCAGTACGAAATAACATAAAAACGGATTCATTAAAATAAAAAGGAAGACCTTTTACTCAAATTGTCTCTTTTTGACAGGAATCAATAAAAAAAAATAAGAAATATTTGAATCTGATTAGATTTTATCCAAATGTAGTTATAGTATGAAGGGAACTATTCCGATTTCATTGAAGCGGAAGAATCAAAGAATTTATCCTACAGATTAGGATAATTCGAGAATTTTTGATTGAATTATGATCCAAAGAGGAAATTGAATAATCATTCTATGATAAAAATGGAATACCGTTTGTTTTGTGTTGTGTGTATAGTGGGTATACGCTATACAATCAAATAAAAAAATCCGGGGGGCGGTTCATGAATTTGGAAAAAAATTTATGGGTTAAGAAGTTGGAGTAAAGAGTTGTTGTTGAAAAATCTAAAACTGGAAAGGAATTTTAGAATTTTTATGAAAATTGAATAATAGTGTAAACTAAATAGAATCATGATTTAAAGGTATACATTAAACACAGTCTAAAAAAATATATCGATCATTGGATTCGTTTCAATTGAGTGATTTAATCCGGTATAAATATTAGAAAAGGCGGAAACACCGTCTTCGCAAACATGAATAGATATATATCTTTATTTTAATTTTACAATTTTTCCCAAAAGGGATTTATCTTTATCCCCAGCCTCGGAGGAAGGGTTTTTCTTTGATGAAAAGTTTTCTATTTTTAGAGTTAAATTTAAATATAGTTAAAATTGAATGTACATACCTATCCAAAATAATATGAATGACTCACTATTCACTCGGTTTTTGGTCCATAATCATTATGTAGGAGAGATGGCCGAGTGGTTCAAGGCGTAGCATTGGAACTGCTATGTAGACTTTTGTTTACCGAGGGTTCGAATCCCTCTCTTTCCGTACTCGTCAACTAATTCACCAATGTTACTGACTGCAATGCATCAAATAAGAATGGATACTCCAACAGTTAGACCTTTCTTTTCTTTGATATAGATTCTCTATCCTATCCCTACCCCGAATTTCTGTGGTACGAAAAATACTGGACAAAATCGACAAGGAATGAAAATACCCTACCGATCTATGATACATGAATAAGAGAAAAATCCCCAGATGAAACCCCTTACCTTACTTACCCCGGGTCCCTTTACTTAAGCCAAAATGGAGGGGGCAAAATTGTCCGAACCCTTGTTATTTTAGTTAGGGTTAAGTCTGACGAGAGTAATATTCTACAACTAGCAATTCATTTATTTTCAAACCGACCCATTTACTATCTATTATTTGATTGACTAATCCTTCATATTGGAATGGGTGAAGAGTTAAATGTTTTGGTAATTTCTCACGGGGGGATGAATCAAGATAATTTTGAATCAGAGCCCTAGATTTTTGCTCATCCCTCACTGTAATAATATCTCGGGGTTTGCAGCGATAACTTGGTATATCTACTATACGACCATTAACTAAAATATGTCTATGGTTAACTAATTGGCGGGCTTGAGGAATAGTCGAAGCCATACCTAATCGAAAAAGGATGTTATCTAAACGCATTTCAAGTAATTGTAGTAAAACCTGACCTGTTGACCCTTTGGCTTTTCCGGCGATCCGAACGTATTTAAGTAATTGTTGTTCTGTAAGACCATAATGAAAGCGCAATTTTTGTTTTTCTTCTAAACGAATACGATATTGAGATTTTTTACCGGGGCGCGATTGGTTTCTAAGATCGCTTACGGCTCTAGGCTTTTTACTAGTTAGCCCCGGTAAAGCCCCCAGACGACGGATTTTTTTGAAACGAGGTCCTCTGTAACGCGACATAAAGACTCCTTATTTTTTATGAAATTTCATAAAACAAAATTAAAACTAAACTAAAATATGATAAATTAAGCGAAATTTACTGAAGTATTACAAGGAATAAATAATTAGAGGAATTGTATCAATATACGTACCTTATTGTATATAAATAATTGTATTATATAAATTTATATAAATAAAAAGAATTTTAAATAATAAAAATTAAGGATTCTTTTCTTAATTGATTTGTTCTACAGAGACCGAACTCCTCCAATCCAATTTTTATTCATAATTGGAAGTTCCTACAAAATAATAGAAATAGATCAGTGACCCTTGGGAAAAGGGAAAGGGGTTTTTCACTTGGATTTCACATTATCAATTAAATTATGTAAAAAATCAAACAAATGGAGAAAAGCCGGCTATCGGAATCGAACCGATGACCATCGCATTACAAATGCGATGCTCTAACCTCTGAGCTAAGCGGGCTCACATAACATAAATTGTACACACATACTAGTTTAGTAAACTACTGAGATATTAACTGTTCATTCTTAGCTATTTCATAAGAAATATGATTTATATAAAAATAAATATATAAAATATAAAATATATAAAGAATATTTCCAAAAATATTGGATATTTGAATATTATAGAACATACCTATTAATATAGCGATATTTAATTTCGATCTATTTCTCATTCTCAAATATATGTTTATCGATAATCAATATCTTAATTAGCTTAATTAGATAGTAAGATTTTTTTTTACTATTCTATAGTACTATTTTTTTTTTATATTTTATTATATTTCATATATATTATATATTTATATTTAAATTTGTTTATATATTTATATTTTATTTAGAATTATCTTCTAATTATAAATTAACGGAATGATTGTTTATAGCCATTTTATTTGTTATGGCTAGTAATTAAATTTTAAATTAATAATACTAAAAATTTCCTTTTCCTTTTTTTTGTTATGTTATAGAGGGTCTGCCCTAAGAAAAGTATAAGAATAAAATGAAAGATAAAAGTGTAATTCAGATCATAATGAAACACTCCTCTGGTTTCATTCGAAAAGGTGAAAGCTAAGATGAAAAAAAAAAAGAATCGACCGTTCAAGTATTCAAAATTGCACGGATAGAAATAGGGGCATATCTAAGTATAATAAATATATAATATATATAAATATATAATATATAGTATTATATATAAATATATAGTATAATATATATGTTATGCGGTATATATCTATATTGAATTTCTGATATAGATGATATAGAAATGATAGAATCATTTCTGATTGGACCAAATACTGGTCTCCGATAGAGATCAAATAAAATAGACAAGAA